ACAGGATTTTTCTTTGATTGGCTCAAAAAGACACTTTGGGATTGCTGAATCACAAACAAAAAAAAAATGAATATATTAAAAATTAATTAATTAAATTAATTAATTAATATTAATATAAGGCAACGGAGCCATCATAGTAGTTTTTAACTATTCCAAAAGGAAGGGTGGCTATTTGATCATTTAGACCACCAGGGTCTGATATATTTTACTTTTCCCTTTCTTGGAGGGTAAGGGTCAATTTTATTGTAAAGCCGTATGCATATGCAATGCATCAAAGATGCCCGTACGGTTGTTCAATTCTATCCTTTTTCGTATTATATTAGTCTTTATCTTTCTTTTCTCTTCGCTTTATCATGCGAGATAGAAGAACTTTTTATTATGTTATATCATCAGGGTAATGATGCATCAACCTGCTAGTTTGTTTTGTGATACACAAGCGGGAGACGTTACGTTGGAAGCGGGAGAATTGATGTCCCTGCGTGAAACCCTCACAAGGGTTTATGCACAAAGAACGGGGAAACCCTTATGGGTTGTATCCAAAGACATAGAAAGAGATATTTTTATGTCAGCAAAAGAAGCAAAAGCTTACGGAATTGTTGATCTTATAGCAGGTGATGATCTTGTAGCAGGTGAATGAAAATAAGCCGGAATACGTAATTTGAGATTTTATCTATGATTTTACTATTCTAATAACTGGAAGTAATTCAGAATTCTCCGGTCTGGAAGTAATTCTGAACTCTCCGGTTCAGATCAGATCAATCTAAACCAGCCCATTATGTATACAATTCAGCATGCCAACTATTAAACAACTTATTAGAAATACAAGACAGCCAATCAGAAATCGCACGAAATCCCCCGCTCTTCGGGGATGCCCTCAACGTCGAGGAACATGTACTCGGGTGTATGTGCGACTCGTTTAGATCAGACCATGAGCTGGTACAAAAGCAACAAAAAACTTTCCAGTATCAATGATCAGTACCGGGGAATAGTATAGAATGTAAGAAGGGACTCCATTCACTATATAAAAATAAAAAAAAATAAAAAAAAAAGAATAATCAAAGCTATCACATTCCTACATTGTGGATAAATTTTATGGTTTCCGTTGGTGCAAATCTCAATTTAAGATGAGAAGCAATTCTCCATTGGTAGCAAATGGTTAGCCATTAAGCGGAGGAAATCTTTTTTTTATTTACTTTCTTATTTACTTATTTAACTTTAACTTATTGAGTTACTTATTTAAATAACTTATTGATTTACTTATTTAAATTTTTCAATTTTAAATTGACTTTTTTAATACTTAGTTAATTTAACTTAAAAAATTGACTTTTAAAAAATAAATAAATAAATAATAAATAAATAAAGAACGGCATAAAGAGTAAGCTCCTACTCTGGCAAGAACGGACTAAAAGGGTCAGCTACCCAGCTAACTTTCATAATTAAATACCGTTACTGTATAGGTAGATCTCATTGTGAAAGGCCTATTGCTGGATAATTCATGGGTAGAGCCAAAAAGGGTGAACTATACAAGTTACCAATAACGTTGATTAAATGAAGTAAAGGCTCCGGTGTATAGAGAAGACCTCACCGTTTAGGAAGTCACCATAGAAACGAAGGAACCCGCTATTTCTTTATCCATTTTTTTATATTTTTGACACCTATAACACAATATAATTTCTTATTTCGCATTGAAATGCCTAAAAAAAGAAAAAATCGCGGTCAGGAAGGTTATAGTAGCCAAAGCCCTTGGAATTTTTATTTTATACATTGGAACAATCCGTTTTGTTCTTAATATATTAGGAAAGGGGAAAAGAATAACTGAAAGAAAAGAAAAAAATTAGTTATTCGGTGGAAGTTTCATCTATTCAATGACTAGAATTAGACGGGGATATATAGCTCGTAGACGTAGAACAAAAATGCGTTTATTTGCATTAAGCTTTCGAGGGGCCCATTCAAGACTTACTCGAACTATTACTCAACAGAAAATAAGAGCTTTGTTTTCGGCTGATCGGGATCGGGGCAGTCAAAAGAGAAATTTTCGTCGTTTGTGGATCACTAGGATAAACGCAGTAATTCGAGAAAGGGGGGTATCCTATAGTTATAGTAGATTAATACACGATCTGTACAAGGGACGGTTGCTTCTTAATCGTAAAATACTTGCACAAATAGCTATATTAAATAGAGATTGTCTTTATATGATTTCCAATGAGATAATAAAAGAAGTAGGTTATAAAAAGTCCGTCGGAATAATTTAAACGAAGTTTCCCGGAGAATGAACTCCGGGAAGGTAGAGTAGAAATTACTGGGATAAAATATGCTAAAATAGTCAAAACGAATGAACACACTCAGTAGAAAAAGCTTTCTCCAATTCTTTTTTTTTTGTTTTTTCTTACGACCCGATAATCTAATCTGGATTCTCGGAAAAATACCAATCTGCCTTTGAGTTCGGATTAAAATTCTGATTCCATTAAAATTATGATTCCATTATGATTCCAAAGTAAGC